CTCCTTTTGGGGCTTCTACTCTGACATAAAGTTCTTGTTTCGACAATTCAAAAGTGGGAGAAGGCTTTTTACTAATGAATCGATATTCAAAATCATTCCATTCGGAATCCCTTGCTTTATCAAAGCGACGGACTTCTAAATTCTCATAGGGCCCCCCCGGAATTCCTTCCAGAGCCTGTTGAATAATTTTTATGGATTCCGCCATTTCACTGATTCGTACTAAATAACGAGCTAATGAGTCTCCTTCTTTTTGCCATTGGACTTCCCAATCGAATTCATCGTAACACTCATAATGATCAACTTTACGAAGATCCCATTGCATTCCGGAAGCTCGTAGCATTGGTCCTGATAAACCCCAATTTATTGCTTCCTCTCCACCAATAATGCCCACTCCTTCAACTCGTTCCAAAAAAATGGGATTCCGCGTAATAAGCTTTTGATATTCAACAACTCCTGTTAAAGAATAATCGCAGAAATCCAAACATTTATCTATCCAGCCATGAGGTAGATCAGCAGCTACTCCCCCGATACGGAAATAATTATGCATCATTCGCATACCTGTGGCAGCTTCGAATAGATCATATAGCAATTCCCTCTCTCTGAAAATATAGAAGAAAGGAGTCTGTGCACCGATATCCGCCATAAAAGGCCCAAGCCATAACAAATGAGAAGCTATACGACTCAACTCCAGCATAATGACTCTGATATAGCTGGCTCTTTTAGGTACTTGAATATTTCCCAATTGTTCTGGTGCATTTACCGTTATTGCCTCTGTGAACATAGTAGCTAAATAATCCCAACGTGTTACGTAAGGTAGATACTGTATAATTGTTCGGTTTTCCGCAATTTTTTCCATCCCTCTGTGTAAATAACCCAATACGGGTTCACAATCAATAACATCTTCACCATCTAGAGTAACGATGAGTCGAAGAACACCATGCATTGATGGGTGGTGAGGACCCATATTGACTATCATGAAGTCTTTTCTTATATCCGGTACAGTCATATGTTTTCTTCCCCGATTCATTATTTCATGAATTGCTGAAAACGAAACGAGGTTCATCAAAATTCAAGATCTAATAAAGCAAATAATTCAAACGAATTTTCAAATTAACGAGTTTTTGGTTCCCGAATATCCAACTGATCAATTAATTCTTTATAACGTACTCTATTTTTCTTTGACAAATAAGCCAGTATACGTTGACGTTTTCCCAGAATTTTCCGCAGACCTCTCTGGGATAAATAGTCTTTTCTGTGCAATTCCAAATGTGAAGTAAGTCTCCGTATCTTATTGGTGAAACTGAATACTTGAAATTCAACAGACCCTTTGTTTTTTTCTTTTTCTTCTTGCGGAATAACTGAGATGAATGAATTTTTTACCATAAAAAGAATTCTTCTCTCTCTCTTTTTTTTCTTTCTTTTCCACAGATATGGATTTTACCGATCAGGAATAATAATAATGCCAGTCATTTAGATCTGGTACACACAATAAAATAATCTGGATTTATTCATAGACTACTTTACTATCGAATCCAATTTTCAATTGGATTCGATAGAAGGAGATGGTACATTTCTACATCCACAAAAGGGAATGATTGGGACTTAAGAAAATTCTGCCGATTCATTCCTAGATCCAATTGATATGATACATCATTGAATCAGTATCATGTATCAGAATCTAATGTAACACAACGTGTGTGTACATTTGTATACCTTTATATACCGGATATGACACGTGATATAGATATATAGGAAATCCGCCATCAACTAATTCTGACTCGTGGATACATATGTATCCTTGACATACTGAAACGACTGCCATTATTGGTATTAAACCAGTAGCGATTCATACAAGCTAAATCTTCTAATCGATAATTGGGCCAAAGAAACAATTTGAATTGGATAAATTCATTTATATCTGTATCAAAATGCTTGTCCTCATCCAAAAATTGCACACAGTTCCTTACGTTGTTGCCATTGAAAAATACTGAATTTCTATTCACAACATTCTCATTCTCGGAATTCAAACAAATTAGAATTCTCAATTCTCTACGACGTCTAGGAGATGGAATATTTTCAGGAACAAGCAAAGCATAATTATTTTCATCTCCATTCACAAGTACCTTTCCATGTTGTGCAATGGATCTATCGAAATAATCTTCATCAACATATTTTTTTTCTCGGCATATTCGATTAGTTTGGTACTTATTCTTATGGACCAATGAAATACTTATTGTTTGATACATAATCCATTGTCCATCCCATTTTATAGACAGACGAACCGGTTCGATAATCAATATTCCCCTTTTTATCAATTCTGTAAGAGTTAGATCCTTCTGAATCAGCATTACATCCAGGCGCATTTCTCCTCTTTGAATAGAGGATATAGCAATTTCCCTTGGATTTATCAGCCTAAGCAGGAGACAATATACCTTGATATTATTTAGAATTCTTTGATTCAAAGGATCAGCCCATCTCAATTGAAAAAGCAAATACCTTTTCAGGAAGAAATCTAGTTCCGCTTCCTTATTGCTCTTGGATTGTCTTTTCTTTCTACGTTTTTTAATGTCTGATTCCGCGGAATCTTTTTCAAGATCTTTTTGTCGGTTTCGTGGATCTGATCCAAGATTCCCTTGACCCAGCTCTTCTTTTTCTTCTTGATTTCGATTCTCTAATTCAAGATATTCTTTTTGATTAGATGATAGACGAAGATCCTTTTTTTGATTTCTGTTGATGTTTTTATTTTCACTAATGTTTTCATTTCCATTCAAATTGAAAATAAGTAATTTGATTGGTATGATCCACGGTTTAATCTTATATGCATCATAAAGTAGCACAAATTCTGAGAAGAACCAGGGTTCTAGATTCGATATGGGACGATGTAGCATTTCTTCATTCATTCCCATCCAATCAAAAAAAAAGGTTTTTTTTTGATTGGATGGGTTGATTTCTTGATGAATCGTGAGATAAAAAAGATCTTTCTTATCAATTATTTGATAATCATTAGTCCCAGTCTTAGTATTTTTATTAATGTTGGTTCCAGTATCTATATCGGTCCAAGTCTCAATATCGATATTCTTTCTAAGAAAAAAATTGAGAATTCTCCACTCCAAATATTTTCTATCCGGATTTTTCCCCGTATCAATAATAGACCCTTCCCCTAGATAATCATTAATAGCTATACCCCCGGGTACATAAAATGATTCGGGTTTAGGCATGTTGTAATTATATGGAATCTCTCGGTCTCCATTTACTTGGAATGGCGATCCATAAATATATGAGTCCTTCCTGTCTTCATAATGAATATATTTATGTGATAAAAGATCATATCTGTAGTGTTTTTTAAATTTTTCTTTTTGACTCGGTAATGAGTTCACTACATAATTATTTTGTTTCTCGTAATGAATTAATTGGTCTTTTTCCTTTTCATATGAATCTTTTTTTGAGTCTTTATTTTGAATCATACGACGTTGATTGACTCTATTTCGCCATTTTTGCGGTACTAATTTAGACCATCTAGTCTGAGATAAATTGTATTGATAATGACCCCTTAACCAATTTTTCCATTCATTCATTCCAGAATTCGGAAGTTTCTTAGACCTTGATTTGGCATCCAATATTCCTCGTGTCCCAAAATGGTCCTTTATTCTATCCTTAAGAAAAAGATATGCTCCGCGATATTGAAGTACAGATCTCAAGTAATACTTATTAATAATTTGGATTTGTGATAAATTGTAAAATACATATGCTTGGGACAAGGAAGATAAGTCACAATAAATCTGTGATTTATTATTACTAATATTAGAAAGAGACTTTTTTATAGTCGAAATAAAGTGAATTGCATTTTGATTTGTTTCATCAATTCCTTCTTTATTTCTTTCATCATTGGAAATGTCTTTGTCGATAATTTTTTTTGTTGATTCAAATTCAAGGAAAAGTTGTGCATTTATTCTGGGAATATTAATGTTACATAGAAAGATATCCATATAGATTCTTTCAATGAAAGATTTCATAAAATAGTGCCATTTACGTATTAATCGGGCACCTCCTCTTTTTGATATCTGCCAAATATGTTTCTGTGATTCCGATCTTTTATCATCACAACCTGTCTCGTTAGGACTAATCTTTCTATTTGGAGTTAGAAATACTTTTCTCTTGTCTTTTGTAATCCTTTCTATTTTATTTTGGATTGTGGTTGTCCTATCAGCCAGATCCTTCATTTTTTTTTCTGTCAGTGAATAATTTGTCCAATCCACAGATCTAATTCGAATGATCGATTCATGGTTAATCTTATTACTAATTATAGAATCTTTTCTATTTTCATTTGGTTCATATACTTTCCTCAATCCAAATAAGAAAATTAGATTTACTTTTGCAAACTCTTTTATTATTCTTTTTATAAATAGAACTGTTTTGAGAATCCATCTTGTTTTTTCTTTTAAGACCCTTAGAAACCATTTTTTTCTTTCTCCTAAAGCTCTTAGAACTAGAAAACATTTCTTTTTCACTTTTCTAATTTTTTTTTCGAGTTCTTTCCAAATGGGGTCAAAAAACGAAGGTCCTTTTCGGGGAGAACCAAAAGGTAGTTCAGTTTCCATCCCCCAGACTGTTAAAAAACCAAAATTTTCTTTTTTTCCTTTCTTTTTCATTCGATCTCTATGATCGAATCGTAGCTTAGATCTGTGCCAAGGTTTCAGACAGAAGGGAAATAGGATCTTTATTTGAATACCGTCTGTTAGCCAGTCTTTCGGAAATTCTGTTTCTGATAATTGAACACCATTATAGGTGCATTTAACATGCATTTCTCTATTCCACTCCTTCCAATCCTCGTACCACTCGGGGAATTGAAATAATAACATACGGCCGAGATTTTTAGCTATTATCAATGAAGGCAATACGATGTATTTTCTAAGAATCGATTGTGTTACTAACATAGAACCTCTTATTGCTTGAGCAAATAGAATAGTATCCCAATTTTCTGCTATTGCTATCCGTTCATT